GAGATACACGATTTAAATAACGAAAGATCCAATATTTAAAAATTGTATCAAGAATGACTGGAAAGGTAGAAACTAGACCAGATAAAATTTGCTCATAATGAGCAAACCCAAAATCTTTGTAAATATAACCAATCATTAGTTCCCAACCGTGAGGCGAATGGAATCCGATACATAAATCAGTTAATAAAAGAATCGAAAAAGCTTTAATTGTATCACTTAAATTATATAGGAATTCTTGAACCCAAGAATTCAGAATAAAAAGCTTTTCCTTACCCCAAAAGGAATAACCACTTAGAATAACGAAAGATATTAGATTTGTCGAGAAGTGCAAGATTGTATGGATACGATACTCATTGTGTATCTTGATGAATTGGATCGTTTCTTTGTGGATTCCTAGACGAAATTGTTGTAAATCGGTTTCTGGGTATTCCTTTATCATTTCATCGAGCTGGAATAGTTCCTCTAATTGTATGAATTTTTCTAGAATACTTTTTTCTTGAATATCATTCAAAAAAGTTTCGCATTGTCTAGTATTCCACCAATTAGTAATCCAAGTTTTTAAACTTTTATTACAGCAGAGAGAGATCAACCAGGGCAAAAAGACTATAGATGTAAAATCAAAAAAAGGAATGAATGCTTTCTTTTTTGCCATTTTGAATCTGTGAATTGTTAATGAACCTACCTCATTTGTTGATTCTATTAGATCTAATATTTCTATCGAGCAGGAGTTTCTATTCTAATTCGAATAGAATGTATTGAACCTATGAATCCATTTTCTCTTTTTCTTTTGATTCAATACTTAGTCTTTGCTTTGAATCTAGAAATAATACAGAAATAGACTCCGAATACACTTCCAATTTGAATCAAGAAAAAAATAGGGTTTCCAGGATGTTATTCCCCCTTTTTTCGATCAATACTAATTTCGAGACGAAGAAACTCCTTTTCTTCTCTATCAAATATATCAAAAAAAAAAAACGAGTATATAAAAAATAGATGAATGTTCAATTGACAAAAAAAAAATAAAGAAATTCTGTCGTTTTTTCTTCCTACTGCCAAAGCATTTAGTCTTTGAAAATTAATTCATTTCAAAATACTTCAATTGGGACACGCAAGAAGTAAGCCAATTCAGCAGCTTTTTGCTCAATTTCTCGTGTAGTAAAATTCTCATCAGTACGAATTAAAGGAATAGCCCCTTGACCTCGAATTTCCATATAAAGGACACGCCGGGCAGAAACACCCTCTTTAACTTCTATTCTGATGGACTGAATATCTTTCATAAGGAATCGTAAAAAGATGCGACGACTTTTTCCAGGAAATCCCCAACGAAAAATACGCACTATTCCTTCTTTTCGGTCGAAAAGATCATAACCACTACCCACATTCCACAAAATAGTGCACCACAAATAGCAACTAATAAAGAGACCCGCGATCCCATAGAAAGACATCACAATCCCTTGTGGAAAAAAAATGATTTGCTGAGATGGAAATAACGATATAACATTTCTACCAAGATAACTAGAAGTTCCAACCAATAAGAATCCTAATGAACCTAAAAATAGGATAAAGGCCCAGCAGAAATTACTTGTTTTTCGAGACCCCGTTATAAATTCTATCCATATAGATTCTGATCGCCAACTCATATATATTAGATCCAGTTATACAATTTTTTGGAATTGAGAAAATATGACTTTCCGTTTTTTGTTTTCAAAGTAACTCTCAAGGAGTAATTCATAGAATTGTTTATATCTAAAATAATAAAATCTGCTTCCTTTATATGATCCCCTATAGCTATATACATACAAATAAATACATTGACTTGAATTTCATACATCGGCCCTATGATGATCCATTTTTCAAAAGAGCGCAAATTTTTTTACTCATATAATACGTTTACACATGCATAAGAGCTTTTTTTATTTATGTTTGTAGGAATCTATGTGTTATACAATATTCTACCAAATGGGTCTTATCGAATCGAAGTTTTTAAAATAAAAAAAGGAGTGATACGATTAGGTCTCATCCGATCTAAAAAATTTTATTTTTTTGAATATGAAGAAATAAAGAAGCCATTGCAATTGCCGGAAAGACTAGGCCTACTAAAGGCACAAAAATAGAGGGTAAGTTATTGAAAGTTGTCATAAAATGGGTACCTCAATTTAATATTTGTACCTGTTATTGTTATATTCTGAATTCTAAAGATATCTTAGAATATCGTGGATTTTTATTATTTCTATTATATATATTATATAATTATACTAAGTATCTTTAAGTAAATATATATCTAATATACAACCTAATATAAATATATAGAATAGAACCTAATAGAAATAGAATAAAAAAATAGGTATAAGAAACGCCAAACTAAATAAATGGACTTAATAAATCTTTCAAAATAAAATAGATGTATAAGAATCCCCTTGTTAGATTTATTATTCTTTTTGTCTTCTATTCTAATAGTCATTAATAAAGAAAGAATTTTATTCCATTAAAAATTTCTACA